TTGCGTTGACTATGCTCAACAAATCATAAAGATATTGGTACCTTATACATAATTTTTGGTGTATGATGTGGGTTAGTTGGCACAGGCTTGTCACTCTTAATTCGGTTAGAGCTTGGAACAGTGGGAACCTTAACTGATGATCACTTTTTCAACGTGGTTGTAACTGCGCATGCTTTTGTCATAATTTTTTTTATGGTTATACCAATTATAATTGGCGGATTTGGAAACTGGATGGTCCCAATACTTATTGGTGCTCCTGATATAAGATTTCCACGAATAAATAATATAAGGTTTTGACTTTTACCACCTTCATTTACTTTGTTAATCTGTTCAAGTATAGTGGAAGGAGGGGCTGGAACTGGGTGGACTGTGTACCCGCCCTTAAGTTCTTGCTTAGGACACAGAGGGGCTTCAGTTGATTTAGCTATTTTTTCTTTACATTTGGCTGGTGTATCCTCAATTTTAGGGGCAATCAATTTTATTACGACGGTGTATAATATACGAGCCTCTGGGCTAACTATAGAACGGGTAAGCTTATTCGTGTGGTCAATTTTAGTTACAGTGTTTCTACTATTGTTATCATTGCCAGTTCTAGCGGGGGCAATTACTATACTATTAACGGATCGTAACTTTAACACATCTTTTTTTGACCCAGCTGGAGGGGGGGACCCAGTCCTGTACCAGCACCTATTTTGATTTTTCGGGCACCCGGAAGTTTATATTTTAATCTTACCTGGTTTTGGGATTGTGTCGCACATTCTAGGGAATTATAGAGTGAAGGTGCCATTTGGCTCATTAGGGATAATTTATGCCATAGTTTCCATTGGTGTCCTGGGGTTTATTGTGTGAGCCCATCACATATTTACTGTTGGCATGGATGTTGATACCCGGGCTTATTTTACAGCTGCTACAATAGTTATTGCTGTGCCAACAGGGATTAAGGTATTCAGGTGATTAATAACACTGTATGGGATCAATCGAAGTTTAACATCACCTATGTACTGAATCCTAGGGTTTATTTTTCTGTTCACTTTGGGTGGGCTAACAGGTATTGTACTATCAAATTCTTCTTTAGACATTGTGTTACATGATACATACTACGTAGTTGCTCATTTCCATTATGTTTTATCTATAGGTGCTGTTTTTGCTATTTTTGCTGGACTAGTCTATTGATTTCCTGTGATAACTGGCCTAGTCCTTCATGATCGATGGGCTAAGGCCCATTTCTTCATTATGTTCTTCTCCGTCAATTTAACTTTCTTCCCTCAGCACTTTCTTGGGTTATCTGGGATACCACGGCGGTACTCTGATTACCCGGACTCTTATTATAAGTGAAACCAAGTATCTTCGTTTGGTTCATTAATATCAGTTTTTGGGGTTTTATTGTTTATCTTCATTGTTTGGGAGGCATTTATCTCTGAGCGTAGCGTAATCTACGCAATAGCGATAAACAGGTCACGGGAGTGACTGGCATTTTTACCTCCGGATTTTCATACTAATATCTACTCGTCTGCGGTTGTAAAGGGTCAATCTTATAATGTTATCTTATAGTATAAATAAATTACGCACATAGTGAATAATTTATTATTATCTCGATTTCTCTACACACTGTAAGAATAATATACTATAGTTCAGTTTTCCGTTGGAATTCTATGGAAGCTTAGCTTTTAGGGTGCAGCATTTGAGAAAGGGAAGTTCCCATTAGGCGAAAATTCATAGGTCTTTTTTTTGGAATATAATCGATATATTACCACACGCTTAATCATGAAGTTAACACCAACTATGAGCGTATGGGTATTAGTTTGAAAACTATTAAGCGAAATATTGCTATTTTGATACTTCTTTGGAATCCTGTTTAGCAGCCTACCACCTTTATGTTAATGTCTAAGTTAATCTTTATAGGTTACTCTTAGTCCCGCCCTAACTTGTGTCCAAAGTTGTATGATTTTAGATACAAGTGTTTTTAGTCCCCTAGGTGCCATCATTAGTAGAACTTTCATATTAATCAGGCTTGGTTTTATTTTAATTTTGAGCGTAATAAGCTTGCTGTGTTTTTTCCCTGCAGGTTTTCACAGCGCATGCCATAACACCACATGGTATGCAAAGGTAGAGAATGATCTTTATTCACCCCACTTACAATGGGGGTATCCTAACTTAGGTGCCTTAAAGTAATTGGTCAGGAGAGATTACGTTTGTGGTACGTTTTACCTTATGGGGTGTGGAGAGTATTTTTTTGGGGACCTATACCTTTTGCATAATGGCTTTACAAAAATTGGTAAGTATATATAGTCCCGAAATTTACTTGATCTAAGAGTCTCACACTTTTAGCAGCTAAACTTAAGTGTAGCATAACTTAGGGTCAAGATTCTCTTAGGGGTGATATGCCAATCAAGTTAAAAGATATCTGGGTGTAGGGGAAATATATTTAGTATATATAGTACATAGCATAAACTATAAGGTTTATGCCACACAATATTATCAATTAATTATATTAGAATTATTTAATAATTAATAATTAATCAGTCCACTCTTATAGAACTTAGTTTTATGCGTATTTGAATTAATACCCTAAGCTTTAGTGAAATTTTTCACTTAATCTATAATGTAAATATTAGTAAGTATTTTAAATCTTTATGAAGGAACTCGGCAAACCTATTTCTCTTGTCTGTTTACCAAAAACATAGCTTAAAGAGTGCGTAACACAGATTTTAAGTAACCCCTGCCCGGTGAGTTATAGAAACTTTAACGGCCGCAGTACCTTGACTGTGCAAAGGTAGCATAATAATTTGTCCTCTAATTAAGGTCTGGAATGAAGGGGGACACAGGGGAGAGCTGTCTCCAATAAGGTTAATTTAACTTTCTTATCAGGTGAAAATTCCTGAGCCTCCGATGAAAGACGAGAAGACCCTTAGAGTTTTTATTATAACTTGATATATTAAGATTCTTGTTCTGTTTTTGTTGGGGCGACAGGGTTACAATAGATAACTTACCCTACCATATTTTTATATGGCGATCATTATACTTTTAATTAAGCTACCTAAGGGATAACAGCGTAATCTTTTTTTTTGGTTTGCGACCTCGATGTTGGACTAGGGGCCTACTGGTTAGTTACCATTATGGGGCGGTTCTGTTCGAACTTTTCCTACCCTACATGATCTGAGTTCAGACCGGCGCAAGCCAGGTCAGTTTCTATCTTCCATTTTGATTTTAATTAGTACGAAAGGATCATTAAATTAGACTATTCAGTCTACAATAGTAAGTTTGTCTCCCTAATTTGGCAGAATTAAATGCGCTTGATTTAGGATCAAGTAATAACTTTTGAGTTACTTAGGTGAAGGTTGGTACTTTAACTAGAAGATTTGGTTTGCAACTAAAAAGAAGAGAGATAAGTCTCTGCAATCTAATTAACCTATTTAAAGGTAGTTTAATAAAATTTTAACTTTGGAAGTTAAAGATTAAGGTTAGCCTTACCTTTAAATAGTAGTGATGTTTTCGTGAATAATAGGTTTGTCTCTCTGGGTCTCTATAAGCATGTGGTTAGTAGATTCTCCACTGGTTATTATAATTAGCCTGGTAATCTTAAGCATTCTAATGAGGGTTATTTCTGGGTGCGCTTTCTCTTATTGATTTGGGCTAATTTTGTTCCTTGTGTATGTTGGGGGTCTACTAGTCCTTTTTATATATATCACTATGATTTCTAGGAATTACAAACTGACATATGGGTTAAATAGATTCGCTTGCGTCCTTTTTATTGGATTAGCTGTCTGTGTCTTGAGCTTTTGACTTTTAACTGGAGGTCCTAGACACCAACTATTTATTTGGTCCCCAATCTCTACGAGTGGTTTTAGTGTATCAAATCTAGTCATTTCTGTCCTCGTTATCATGTTACTGGTGTCAATACTCTGTATTATAAGTATTTTAATGAGGCTAGGAAAGAGTACTCTTAATTCAAAGATTTAATAAATTGAAGTTTATTTTATGACGTATACCAGTATTACTACTTGTTATATCATTATTAATAACTTTCATGACATGAAATATATTTAGCTGCTCTGGTACATTGGTTGTGGAGTTGGAACTAGTAGATTTATCATCAATTGTATTTCCAGTGACTATGATTTTAGATTCAGTTAGGGTCAGGTTTGCACTTGTGGTTTCTTTGGTTTCATTTTGTGTATTCCTGTTCGCCGTATATTATATAGATGGGGATCCATTTTTTAATCGATTTACATGGCTTCTACTCCTTTTTGTAACGTCCATAATAGTATTAATTTTTTCAGGGTCATTATTTGTTCTACTACTGGGGTGAGATGGACTTGGGTTATCCTCATTTGCTTTAATTATTTACTACTCGTCACGAGAGTCTTTAAGAGCTGGCTATCTGACTTTACTGGTCAACCGTCTAGGGGATTGTGTTATAATTATAACTATGTTTTTGTTTCTTGCAGCAGGGCATTTTAGTTTATTTAATGTAAGAGAAAATCTCTACTGAGTGGTATTTCTAATAGGGCTTAGTTCCTTGACAAAAAGGGCCCAGTACCCGTTTAGTTCTTGGCTTCCGGCTGCCATAGCTGCACCTACTCCTGTGAGGGCGTTAGTCCACTCCTCCACTTTAGTCACAGCGGGGGTATATCTTTTAATTCGTCTTAGGTTAAGCTGAGAAGTCCCTTGTATCTTCAGCACCCCTCTAATACTCCTAAGAAGGGTTACCTGTATACTTGGGGGGTTAGCTGCTATTTTCGAAAATGATTTAAAAAAAATTATTGCACTCTCAACCCTAAGACAGTTAGGGGTTATAATATATAGAATTAGGATGAACTTGGTTGACTTGGCCCTATTTCACCTATATGTACATGCTATGTTTAAAGCACTATTATTCATTGGTGCTGGGACCGTTCTAATGATAGGGTTTGGTATTCAAGATATTCGATTGCTAGGGGGGATTCTTAAAAACTCCCCATTAACATCTGTGTTCTTTGTAATTAGTAGCTTATGTTTAGCTGGAGTTCCTTTTACAAGGGGATTCTGTAGGAAGCATCTTATTCTCGAAAAAATACTGTGTAGCCACTCCTGCACAGGTCTGAGGTTAATTTTTATGGTCGTAGGAAGAGTGGCTACAGCTATTTACTCTGTTCGTCTAATGAAGATTGTCTTTGGTTCCCAAGTGATTACAACTACATGCTCTCCCATGGTTAACAAATCTTTCCTTTTTTTTTGCCCTATACTTATTTTAGGGGGAATGGGAGTTAGGGGTGGTCTTCTTTTCCCTTCAATTAATATAGCTTTTGTTGATTCAGCTTTTATCCCAGGCTCTCTCTCCATAGCTTTTAACATAATCTTGTTTGTAGGGACAGTTATCGGGATATACTTTATCTTTGGTAATGGTGGGAGCACCTTCTTAACCACTATGTTTTATCTTACCCCATCTTCATACTCGATAAGAAAAGTTATCCCTAATATTAGGGTAATAACTATTAGCTTAGATTCTGGCTGGCTTGAGCCAAGGGTGGTGATAAATCGTCTGCTACCTCAGCTCTCTGTCTATGCTCACTATTTCTTATTATGGCCTAGATTAACTAAATCTACTATAGTTAAAGTTTATGTAGTATTTTTTTTAATTTTATATTACTCTTTATAATCATTTTAGCTCTTAATATTATTACGTGTTTATGTGTGCTTTTATCAGTGGCTTACTTTACATTAATTGAACGAAAAGTTCTTGGGTATATGCAAATTCGTAAAGGTCCAAATAAAGTTGGTTTGTGGGGAATTTTTCAGCCTTTGGCTGATGCTATAAAACTTTTTTGCAAAGAGTTAATTCTACCTGTCAACTCTAACAAAATCATATTTTATCTAACCCCTAGGTTATTTCTGCTGATTGGCCTGTTAGTGTGGTATCTGTATCCAAGAACATTTATGGTTTATGTAGTGCTCTGAGGGTTAATATACTTTTACTGTATCTCTGCTTTAAATGTGTATATAACCATATTCTCAGGCTGGAGGTCTAATTCTATATATTCTTTTCTTGGATCAATCCGAGCTGCCGCTCAAACTATCTCCTACGAGGTGAGGATGTTTTTAGTAATCATATTTCCATCAGTTCTAGTAATAACTATGGATTTCTACAAAGCCATGAGCAGATTTGCATGCAGTGTATTGTTTGTGCCTCTATGTGCGATTTGGGTGACTACTACAATTGCAGAGACAAATCGTGCACCCTTTGATTTCGCTGAAGGCGAGTCAGAGCTTGTTTCTGGTTTTAATATTGAGTTCAGGAGGTCAGTCTTTGCTCTAATTTTTTTAGGGGAGTACTCAGTGATTTTGTTCATAAGAGTCAGAACTGTTGTATGATTTTTGAAAGCCTCAGGTGTAGTTTATTTAACGGTCATAGTCCTCTTGATTTCTATAATATTTCTATTTTCCCGTGGGGTGTTCCCTCGTCATCGTTATGATATACTTATGATACTTTGCTGGAAGAGATTCCTTCCAGTTTCTATTTGCAGCTTAGTATTAGGTATTGTTAGGCTAACAACATAAGACTTATTGAAGTTGGAGATTTATTTTTTTGTGTTAATAATAGGGTTTACATTCGCCTTTTGCTTCTCAGTAAACCGGATTATTGTTATACTGATACTTATTGAGGGAATGATACTATCAAGAATATGTCTTACTTTATACTTGGGGGTCAAGGGTCTTTTAGCTATTGAATTTTTTATAGTTTTAGCAACTTTCAGGGTTATTGAAGCAGCCTTAGGCCTTACCCTTCTGGTTTCGGCAATTCGAATTAGTGCTTCTGACTTGATTAAATCTAGATGGAGTTAAGGTTTGCGAAAGATTCAGGCTGTAGATCAAATACTAGGACTTCCTACACCTGTAAGGATTAGAATTTGGTGAAACGCTGGTTCAATTTTAGGGTTCTTATTAATATTCCAGATCGTCTCTGGATTATTCCTCTCTATACATTACTGTTCGGATGTCTCTGCCGCATTCAACTCCATAGTTCATATTATACGGGACGTAGATGGAGGTTGAATAATTCGCTCGATACATGCTAATGGGGCTTCAATATTTTTCTTGATGATTTACGTTCACATAGGACGTGGGCTGTACTACCAAAGGTACCTCACTCAGCCTCGCTCTTGAATGGTTGGGGTAAGGATTTTCCTTGTTAGTATGGCTACTGCATTTCTTGGCTATGTGCTACCTTGGGGGCAGATGTCATTTTGAGGTGCAACAGTAATTACCAATTTACTATCAGCTGTACCTTACTTTGGTGTAGATATAGTACAGTGAGTATGGGGTGGTTTTTCTGTTGGTGGCCCTACATTAAATCGATTTTTCTCCTTACATTTTATTTTACCATTCTTTATTGCAGGATTAGCCGCACTTCATATTATTTTTCTCCATGAAAAAGGTTCAACCAACCCACTAGGAGAAACAAACCACATTTCAAAAGTTAGGTTTCACCCGTATTTTACTTGAAAAGACATCGTAGGGATTTTAGTTCTTCTTATTTTTCTATGTTTAGTAGTCATATTCTTCCCTAGTTTGTTAACAGACCCGGAGAACTACTCTATTGCTAACCCTATGGTGACTCCTACCCATATTCAGCCTGAGTGATACTTTCTGTTTGCATATGCCATTTTGCGATCAATCCCATCAAAACTTGGTGGAGTTATCGCCCTAGGATTGTCTGTGCTTGCCCTATACGTTTTTCCGGTTGCTTCCATTAAACGGTCTTTGCCTACCCCATTTAGATTTCTTTCACAATTTTTATTCTGGTGTCTTGTAAGAGTTTTTTTTATATTAACCTGACTAGGCAGATGCCCAATCGAGGAGCCATATTTGAGAATCTCCAAGCCCGTTACTGCCATTTACTTTCTTCTTTTTCCACTAATAATCTCAAGTGGCTGAGTAAGCCTAAAAATTATTACTCACTATATTAAATAGTTTTACCTAGTTTAATCAAAACATTTGCTTGTCAAGCAAAAATTACAAGTAGTTATTTGTGTTATAAGTGGTAGTTTAATTAAAAACAGTAAGTTGCAAACTTAAAGATGCATGTTTAGCCTGCTTGTAATATGTGGGTAGCTTATAATGAAAGAGCATAGTCTTGAAGGGACTAAGGAGATAGCTAAATACCTATTACCACTAACATGAGACTTTGAGGGCAGTTATCTCTTGTTGACCCAGCGACTTTAATTCAAATAGAAATGTACTTATTCCATGACCATGCCTTGGTACTTTTAATTGGTATTATAATTTTTGTAAGTGTGATTAGTGTTGGGATGTTGCTATCAAAGTTTAGGGATCGCACCATCCATGAGGCTCAAGTTCTTGAGACTATTTGAACATTGGTCCCAGCTTGTTTACTTGTATGATTAGCACTCCCAAGAATGCGACTACTATATTTATTAGATGAACGAAGGGACTCCAGGATAATTTTAAAAGCTACAGGCCACCAGTGATATTGAAGGTATGAGTTACCATTTTTATTTAATGAGAGATTTGACTCATACATAATCCCCGATCGTTCTTTAGATAATGGGCAGTATCGGTTACTAGATGTTGATAAGCGAGCTATCGTACCATATAATCAAGATATTACGGTCATTACTACGTCTTCAGATGTGATCCATGCCTGGGCTCTTCCTTCAAGAGGGGTTAAGATGGACGCTATCCCAGGTCGGTTGAACTCCATAAGAATGAATTTAATCTCCCCAGGAGTGTACTATGGGCAGTGTTCAGAAATTTGTGGTGCTAACCACTCGTTCATGCCCATTGTAGTCGAAGCTGTATCAACACTCGACTATGTCTCACTCTCTTCCTAGGTTAACTAAAGTTTAATCAAGAAATGAAATTTACCTATGGTGTAGACGAATGATTTTGATGGTCGAATCTTAGCAGGCGATAGGTTGTAAACCTATATATAGGATCTAAAATATCCTTCAGAATAAGATAATAACGACCTTACTAAGTAAATTAACAGAAAAAGCAAGTCTTTTAAGACTTTAAACAAATAAGTTAAAAGAAACTATTGGCCTTCAAAGCTAAAAATAGGGAGGTACCCTTATGTTTGCTTTTAATTAGTATATAAAGTATAGCTACCTTCCAAGTAGAAGGACTCTTTAGAGGTTATTATGTGTAGGTTAAAATATATAAACTGAGGGCTTGTGATGCCTACGATCTTCTATAAGCGCATAATTTTTCTTAGATTTTATCCCCTTGGAGGATCAAAACCTCCTGTGCGTGACCACACTAAAGAAAAACGGCCTCAGTATGTGGTATTAGTATCCAGCGGTATTAATGAGGGGAAACCCATAAGAGGCTCTTAAAGCCTACGCATGACTTCTGCCACCATTAACTTCTAAAAGTACACATGCGTACCACCACAGGTACCTCGGCCCTCCATGGGAACCCTAAAAAAATCTTCTCTAACACAAATTGGCTTAGATGAAAACGAAATAAAACATCCTGTAATTGAAAATGAAGCCAATGCTACTACATATACTGCAACCCCTAACGTAGGTCTTAATTGTGGCAATCATGGTTAGGCTTTATATTTTACACCCACCTTCTTATTAACATTAAGATGCTCGACCGTGAGCTTTAACCATTTAGATGGTTGGGTGTTCAATTGAGTATAAGCTTAGTAGTAAAGTGAAAATGTAAGCTTGGATAAAGCACACGAAAAACTCAAATAAGTAATATGATACTATTAAGATTGTTAAAAGCCCCAGTATCCCATACCCTAGGTATGATGACATTACGTTAGATATCAAGGCTAGTACAATGTGTCCAGCTCTTATATTTGCTATTAATCGAACCCTCAAGGTTAAAGGGCGGATAGTAACCCTAATCGTCTCAATAATAACTAGAAATGGAATTAGAACTACAGGAGAGCCAGCAGGAACTAAGTGAGCGGCTGACGCCTTAAATGAGAAAACTCAACCAGATAGTAAAAAGCAACCTCAGCAGGATAAAGCTAACGACCTATTAAACCATAAGCTAGAGGTTAAGCCATACGTAAAGGGGGTCAAGCCGATAAAATTATTTGTGATAATTAAAAGGATTATTCTGGTCAATATCAGTTTTAGGGAGTAAAACTTTGATTCAATCGACCCCCACAAGTGGCCAGTTAGTGCGTTGATAACTAGAATTAACGATGGGACTCAAGTTCAGTTTAAGAAAAAAAAAGAACAGAATATAATACAGACAAGTCAGGACATATAAGAATGACACCCATCTAAAGATGAGAATAGATCTGATATCAATTAATCAGCGAAGAAACTTATTGTTCGTCTTTAAGGCCGAAACTTAATGTGAGTTTTATCACTATTCGCTAGATTTATAAATTCCGTGAATCTTTTTTTCCTCGAAAAGGAAATGTATTGTAATATACTATATAAAAAGATGCCGTTTCCACCACATCTACTATGTTACGACTTGTCTCCTATTAAAGGAGAATGACGGGCGATTTGTACACAGTTCACTATTGGTTCAATGTCTATTTATATCAATATGAGATTTACAATTAAGTCCTCTTTCGTGGTTTATTTATTAACCATTTCAAAATAAAAAAATATTGTAACTCGCCTTAACCCCTACTCATGTGTAGCACCATGACCTGTCTTAATGGGAGATCCAATTAGGGTACCCTCTTTGGAAGGCACCTGGAGACGGCGGTATACTTACTATGAGAGTAGGTATGAATCCTTGCTGGTTATCAATTATGTGGTAAGTTCCCCTAATAAGTAAAACTACCGCCATATTTATTGAGTTTCGGAATTTTTTGTCTTACTGCTCAGAAGAAGAGGATGAGGTTAGAATAGTAGGGTATCTAATCCTAGTCTCACTCTTAACTTTACCATAAGATTTCCCATTTAAAAGATTTAATAATTAATCTATATTTCACCAATGATTAACTAGAAAAAGTGGGTTTACTAGTAAACCCCTTCTGTGTTGGAAAGAAAAAAGATCTAGGTTTGACCGCAGCTGCTGGCACCTAGTTAGCCATCTTATTAACTCATCCCTAAATTAATATTTCTATCATTGTTTAAGACCACTAGCTGGGTTAACTGCTACATTAATTATTTACACCCATTCCTTTAGTTGAAGCTACTCTTTCTTGGAATCAAAATAAAGTTCCACTTAAATTTGAAATTAAATACAGCACCTTAAGGGGATGTTGGTCCATATTCGGGTTATGAGCCCAATAGCTTATGAACTTAGCTTACCCTAAGATTGAGTGACCCAGTTAAGTGAGCCTTCTTTCCACTCGTATGCTAAGCCAAATAAAAGAATTATTAAAAATACCATAAGAGTTACACATATATTGGTTGACCAAGATAGGTTGATAATTTTAGTAAGAATAGGTAATAGGAGGGCCACCTCTACATCAAAAATTAAGAACAAGACTACTAATACAAAAAACCGTATAGAAAAAGGAATACGTGTTTCACCTAAAGGTTCAAAGCCGCACTCAAACGCAGTCATTTTACAGGTTTGTGTCTGAGAGGGGTATCACTTAGTAAGGGATCCAATTAAGGGGAGAAAAAGAACGCATAAAATAAATAAAACACTGATTGTGTATTTTATCAATCTAGAGGATTGCTCTAGATGGTATGATTATTAATACCTATAAGGATTTTCAAAATCCTTCTGTATAAAAATATTTGAAGAGGAATGTTTAATTGAGGCTGCTAACTTTGATTAGGGGGAAAGTTTTTATCTCCTCCCCTCTTCTTACTGATTTCTTTAATTACTCTTATATTGATTAGTTTTATTTTTAGGGGTTATTGAGCAGTTATAGTAGTGGTTTTAAGGGTTAGGGTTATAATAAGGGTTATTAATTTATTCTCTTCTTTCCCTAAGTTAATAGTTACTGAAGCGGTAATAAGCTCACCGTTGGGGTTATTACTAACCTTCTTAAGATTAAGGCTATGTCTTTTAAGGGTTATTAGAACGCCCAATGTGAAAGAGCCATTATATATTTTTATAATTTCTTTACTAGGGTTAGTGTTGTTAGGGGTATTTAACCTAAGTGGTTTAATTAGCTTTTATATTTTATTCGAGTTCTCACTAATTCCCACCCTCGCTTTAATCATTATCTGAGGATATCAACCAGAGCGCTTAATTTCTGGGGCATACATGATGCTATATACGGTTGGGGCTTCATTTCCGTTGTTTTTAACTATCTTGTTTGTATCCGGCAATACTGGGTCGTCAAATTACATAATTATCTGTAATAGATACCTATTTCACGGAGGAGCGTTGGTATTAATAAGCCTTTGCTTAGCCTTTTTGGTAAAGCTCCCAATGTATACAGTTCATGTGTGACTTCCCAAGGCACATGTCGAGGCCCCTTTGGCTGGATCCATAATATTAGCCGGAGTGCTACTAAAACTTGGTGGTTATGGGTTATGAGTTGGTCTCCCTCTTCTGAAATTAAGCTTTAGGGGAGGTGTATTAAGGGTAGTAGTAAGACTTGCTTTGTGGGGTGGGCTCATTTCATGTGTTGTGTGTCTACGCCAGGTTGATGTCAAGTCATTTGTTGCTTACTCTTCAGTTGCACATATAAGTCTGGTTATTGTTGGCTTGATAATAAACACTCAGTGGGGGATTGCGAGATCCACAATTACCATGTTTGCTCATGGTTTTACTTCTTCCTGTATATTTTGTTTGGCGTATTTCTCTTACACAAAAGTTTTTAGTCGGTCATTGAGGTTAATAGGAGGGTTTCTTGCCTTATACCCAATGCTTAGTTTGAGGTGGTTTTTACTCTGTATAATCAATATAGCTGCTCCCCCGTTTATAAATATGATTGGTGAGCTATTTATTGTTCCTTGTTTGTGGTATATTGGTAGGCTAATTTTTTTAGTTGTTATGGGGGTTATAGTTTTTTTTAGGGGCTGCTACAATATATTTCTCTACACATCAATTGCTCATGGCTCACCAAATAAATTAGACAACCCAAGACTAGGTCTGTTAGGCTCAGAGTTTACATCAATTACTTTTCATTTATTACCTATAGTACTTATTTTTAACATAAAATATATAATAATATATAGTAGGGTACTACTATTCGACCAAAAGCTTTAGAAGCATAGTGGGTTTACAAAACCCAAGTTTTTGTATAAACTATTATGGCAAGATCCTCACCAGTAAACACTTACATATAAAAAAAGTCAAACTACGTCGACAAAGTGTCAATATCAAGCAGCTGCAAGGAACCCTAAATGGTGACTTTTATTAAAATGATAAAGGCACAGGCGGATTAGACAGATAAAAATAAACGATGCTCCGATTAAAACGTGTAACCCATGAAATCCGGTAGCTATAAAGAATGTTCTCCCGTAAACACTATCCGCGATACAAAATGATGTCTCGGAGTATTCACCATATTGAAGCAATAAAAAGTATAAGCCTAGAAGTAAGGTGATGGTTAACCTGTATGTTGCTGATTTTATTTTGCTCTCCTCAATTGAATGGTGTGCCCAGGTAATGGATACTCCCCTTAGAAGGAGAACACATGTATTTAGTAGGGGGACCTGAAAAGTCTCTAGGGTAGAGACCCCGAAAGGAGGTCAAATCGACCCAATCTCGACAGATGGCGAAAGTCTTCTGTGAAAGTATGCCCAGAAAAACCCGAAAAAGAAACAAACTTCTGATAAAATAAATAGTGCCATTCCTATTTTTAACCCTGTACATACATAGGAGGTGTGATGACCTTGAAATGTCGATTCCCGTACAATATCCCGTCACCACAAATACGCAATAATAGTAGTTCTTAATAACCCAAGGGTTAAAAGGAAATAATGCTGGTGTCGGATGTATATAACTAGCCCAATAGGTATAGATATAACAGATATTGATGCAAGAAGTGGTCATGGTCTATACTCCACTAAATGAAACGGTGTTTTTATCATTTAACTAGCAAAACCTTGGTGCTAACTATAGTATTTCTTAACTGAGCAGCCGCCGGGCATGAGCGGGAATCATTGATGTTGATTTATATAAGAAGTCTTAAGTCTTCTTGCTGCTTTTGTTGACTTTTTTGTCATTAGGCATAATTTTTATGCTAATTATATCTCCTCTTCTAGCATTAAGAAGTTCAGGATGGGTCGCTATATGGGCTAGGCTGGAAGTCGGAATAATAGGGTTAGTTCCATTAATATTTATTTGGGGTGGCTTATTTCTAAGAGGTGAGAGATGTATAAAGTATTTCGTAGTACAGGCTTTTGCAAGTGGCTTACTCCTTTTTACTGGTTTACTAATCTTCTCAGAACCGCCCACATACAGAACAGGTTTAGAAGTAATGATGGTGATTTTTCTAGCGTCATTACTCTTAAAGATAGGGGTATTCCCATTTCATTTTTGGGTTGTCCCGGTAATCTCCTTTATTGGTGATTTACAGATTTTGTACATCTTGGGTCCTATGAAAATTGTTCCTTTAAAACTAACCAGTCTGGTAGTCGATCTCTATGGGGGGGTAGAATTAGTCATGGTAGTTTTATCTGTCTGCTCTATGGTGATTGGGTCCGTTATTGGTAATAGGTGTTATTCTGTACGCGGTATATTAGGGGCTTCCTCAATCTCCCATTCTGGTTGATTATTAATATCATGTATATACGGTTGTCTGTGGATTTATTTTATCTTATATGTATTCTCGTTGAGACAGTTCGTAGTTTCTCACTTGTGGGGTTACAGGTTTCTTTGTGGGCTCTCCATCTTGAGGATATCTGGTTTACCTCCTTTTGTTTTATTTTATGCCAAGATTTCACTACTCATGAGGATACTTACCAGGGGAGTCTATCTGGTCTTGTTTATTGGGGTTATATTAAGACTAGTAATTAGTTTAAATTTCTACTTAAAATACTTTTTTTTATTTTCACTAGCTTCACCTACTCCGAATGTGAACCAGTACCCGAAGGGTTCAGTTATATTGTTTGTATTTTCATACTGCCTTCTAGGGTCGGCACTCCCATTCTATTCATTTTTTTATGGCTGAGTTAAGCTGCAGATTTTTGATCTGCCTACGGGATATTTAATTTCCCT